TTTATATAAAAAAAAAATATATATAGTATTTCAATTACTTTTATCATTTTATTATAAAAATTCTAGTTATTAAATTTATAAAGAAAATCTGTAACAGAAACCTACTATTTTATTAATAAATATAAATTTATGATTTTTAACTATGCGGTGATGTCGATATCCCAGTTGCTAGCACCTAGTTTCCTTTGATTTATATAATCTTCACCCCTTTTACACAAACAATTCTTTGAATCGTGCAATTCAGTCGCCGACTCGTATAGGGAAAGGTCTTTCACACCGTTGGCAGCTACCCGTGATATTTCATTTCTAATTAATTTACACTGTCCTTTACTCCGCTTGTGTAACCAATTTGTATCGAAAACCTTAAACTCGTAGTGGTAATGGGTAATATCACCCCGGAAGGGTACTCGCCCACTGTCACAAACCAAGTAATGCATTACTCCGATTGCATGATCCAGACAAATAATCTTTCGGAAAACAGTCTTACAACTGAGCTTGGCCCCGCTAATCGACCTTCTATACTCTTTCAGTGTCGGATGCCCTTCAAACTTTATTAAAGCGTGCCAATGCTCGTCTTTGATTGATTTATCAGGTGCTACAGAGTGACATTTACAGAGTCCGTACCACTTTATATTGACTCGATCGAGTAATTTGGTGAAATCCTCATCCTGAAACTTGACGTGGTACCATTCCCTGTTATTCTTCTCGTACGCTTCAGCCATCTCTTGCGGTGACTTCACAAGTTCCACTTCCATACTCCTTTTATTATAGTGTAAAAAACACAGAAGTCCACTTGTGAGTTTTTTTCCTTATATAAAACAGGTGAACATGGACACACGAGTACAAATTTGTGATATATGCAACTTTTACACACAGTACAAACGTAACTTTTACAGCATCAAAGAAAGGAACACGGTTTAGCATACAGATGTAAGCAATGTGATAATATCTACTTTAAAACCAATGATGAGTTTCAAAAGCATATGACTCAACACTACATGTGTTTAAACTGTAATAAGAATATAGCAAAGTACAAATTCCAACGCCACATTCTCTTTGGTCATAACTTATTTTTAGTAATGTTTACATCTTCCAATACAATTGAGATATTATTTATACGAAGAAATTGCCACTTCTATATAAAGAGGGGAGAAGTCAAAATTGTAAATTTTATCTATTATTTAAAAAAATATACATATATATCATAATACTATATATAATATATAATATATAATAATAAATCTACCTCTAATAAATAAGAGGTAGATTTAATTAATAAATAAATTTACAATTAATATATAATAAATATTTTATTAATAATCATATATATAATATATTTTATATAATAAATATTTTATTAATAATAATATATATAATATATAATATATAATAATAAATCTACCTCTAATAAATAAGAGGTAGATTTAATTAATAAATAAATTTACAATTAATATATAATAAATATTTTATTAATAATAATATATATAATATATAATATATAATAATAAATCTACCTCTAATAAATAAGAGGTAGATTTAATTAATAAATAAATTTACAATTAATATATAATAAATATTTTATTAATAATAATATATATAATATATAATATATAATAATAAATCTACCTCTAATACAAAATCATGATATTCAAATAACCAACTTTAATCTGAAGTTTATATAATAAATATTTTATTAATAATAATATATATAATATATAATATATAATAATAAATCTACCTCTAATAAATAAGAGGTAGATTTAATTAATAAATAAATTTACAATTAATATATAATAAATATTTTATTAATAATAATATATATAATATATAATATATAATAATAAATCTACCTCTAATAAATAAGAGGTAGATTTAATTAATAAATAAATTTACAATTAATATATAATAAATATTTTATTAATAATAATATATATAATATATAATATATAATAATAAATCTACCTCTAATAAATAAGAGGTAGATTTAATTAATAAATAAATTTACAATTAATATATAATAAATATTTTATTAATAATAATATATATAATATATAATATATAATAATAAATCTACCTCTAATAAAAATCTACCTCTAATAAATAAGAGGTAGATTTAATTAATAAATAAATTTACAATTAATATATAATAAATATTTTATTAATAATAATTTATATTCAATAATAATAAAAATAATAATTAAATATCTAATCTTATCAATTAAATTTATTTATATTAATTAAAGCTTTCTTTTTTTTAAAAAAAAAAAAAAAAAAAGAAAGGTTTATTTTATTTGTTATAAAAAAATTAATTAGAAAGGTTTATTTTATTTGTTATACAAATATTAATTAATAATTACTATATATTTTATTATAATAATATGTATTATATAATATTCTCTTCTCTCCTGGAGTAATATTGGTTATTATTTAACTTATAATATTAAATAAGTAATTAATTCTTCTCTCCTGGAATTAATTTCTTATTAATAATTAGGGGGGTAAATTTAAAAATTAAACACTATATATTTATATATATAAATATATAAGTTTTATTCTTGCTTAAATTTTTGTTTAATAAAAAAATTATATGTATATTATTTAATTATTATATTTCAGTAATTATTATTATTAATTATTTTTATTTATATTAAGTTATTTATTTAAAATAAATTAATATTGTGCCAGCAATTGCGGTTATACAATATATTTAAATAAATAATTTAGGTTTTTTAATTTTTATTTATTTGAATTTAAAATTAAACAATTTAGGTGAAATTTTTTTTTTAATTATTATTCTTAATAACTTTAAATAATTTTTTTTTATAAACTAGGATTAGATACCCTATTATTTTAAAATTTAAATTTTAACTTGAATATTAACAGTTAAGTTCTGTAAAACTCAAAGAATTTGGCGGTAATTAATTTTCTTAGAGGAATTTAAACTATAATTGATAAACCACGATAGTTTATACTTTATTATTATTTGTATATCTCTATATTATGGAATGTTTTATAAAAATATTTTCTATCTTTTTAGTAAATTTTATATTAGGTCAAGGTGCAGTTTTAATAAAGAAAGTTGGAATTACTTTAATTTTAAATTTTTTAAATTTAATTACTATAAAATTAATGAAAATGAATTTAATAGTAAATGTTAGTTTTTACTAAAATTGAATTTTATACTAAATTATGTACATATTGCCCGTCGCTCTCATTTAATTGAGATAAGTCGTAACAAAGTAACTTAACTGGAAAGTGAAGTTAGAAAAAATTCAGAATATAGCTTATATAAAGCTAATTATTTACGTTAATTAGAAAATTTTTTTAATTTATTCTGATTTTAAATTATTAATTTTTTTAATGTAATTAATTTGTAATTTAGTATTATTTAATTATTCTTATAATTTTACTGTAAAGTAATATTTATAAAAGTTTATTAAAATTTTTTAGTACCTTTTGTATCAGGGTAATTTAATTTAATATAAATTTTTAATTTTCCCGAAATTAAGAGTTCAAATTAAATTTAATTCAAATTGTAATATAAATTTATTAAAATTTTATTTAGTAGATATATTCTAATCGATCTTAATTATATCTGGTTTTAAAAGATTAAATAAAATTTTTAAATTATTATTTTAATTTATATATAATAAGGGATTATCTTTATTTTGTTTTATAATGTTATATTTAAAATTTTTATTAATTTTTAAATTTTTTATTAAGTTATTAATATAATAAAATTTATTTATAAATATTTTTTTTAATTTAAATTTTTATTTTAATAATTTATATAATTTCTATATAATTTTAATATTGATTTTATTAGTAATATTTTTTATATAAAAATATATGAATTCAACAAATTTAATTTTCAACTGTTTATCAAAAACATTTTTTTTAGGTTTTATTAAAGATAAATTCTGCCCAATGATTATTTTAATGGCTGCAGTATACTGACTGTACAAAGGTAGCATAATAATTAGTCTTTTAATTGAGGACTGGAATGAATGATTAAATGAAAAATTTATTTTATTATTTTTATTTTATGAATTTTATTTTTTGGTAAAAAAGCTAAATTAAATTTTTGGGACGAAAAGACCCTATAGAACTTTATTTTATAAGTTTAAATTAAATATTATTATTTTTTTATTAATTTTATTAAATTTGATTGGGGGGATCAATAAATTAATCTTTATTTATAAAATTCATTTATTTATGTTTATTTTGAATTTTTAAAAATTTAAAAGAAAAAGTTACCTTAGGGATAACAGCGTTATTTTAATGGAGAGTTCATATCTATATTAAAGTTTGCGACCTCGATGTTGAATTAAGAAAAATTATTGGAGAAGCATCTTTATAATTAGGTCTGTTCGACCTTTAAATTCTTACATGATTTGAGTTCAAACCGGTGTAAGCCAGGTTGGTTTCTATCTTAAAATTAACTCAAATATTTTAGTACGAAAGGACCATTTATTTTATTAAAAAATATTTAATTTAATTATATATAAATAAATGAATTGTCAGATTTATGTATTAAATTTAGAATTTAATTAAGTAATTTAATTTACATTCATTAATTTATTTTTTAACTTTTTTAATTTTAATTTTGTTAATTATAGTTTCTGTTGGGTTTTTTACTCTTTTAGAGCGTAGGATTTTAGGTTATATTCATATTCGTAAAGGTCCTAATAAGGTAGGATTTTTAGGTTTACTTCAACCATTTAGTGATGGTGCTAAGTTATTTTTAAAGGAACAGTTTTTTCCTATGAATTCTAATTTTTTTATTTACTATATTTGTCCTATTTTAGGTTTAATTCAATCTTTATTTATTTGAATTTTATTCCCTTTTTATATTAATACAATTGGTTTTTCTTATGGGTTTTTGTTATTTTTATGTATTTCAAGTTTGGGTGTTTATTCTTTAATTGTTTGTGGTTGATCTTCTAATAGAATATATTCTATTTTGGGGTGTATTCGTAGTGTTTCTCAAGCTATTTCTTATGAAGTAGCTTTATCTTTAATTTTATTAAGATTTTTTTTTTTATGTGATAGATATAATTTAACAAATTTATATTTTTTTCAGGAAATAAGATGATTTATAATATTTTCTTTCCCTATTTTTTTTAGTTGATTTTCTTGTAGATTGGCTGAAACTAATCGCTCCCCTTTTGATTTTTCTGAAGGAGAAAGAGAATTAGTCTCTGGGTTTAATATTGAATATGGGGCAGGTGGTTTTGCATTTCTTTTTATTGCTGAATATGCAAGAATTATTTTTATAAGATTTATGTCCTGTGTTATTTTTTTAGGTGGTGATTTCTTTTCTATTATATTTTATATTAAAATTATTTTAATTTGCTTTTTGTTCGTTTGAGTTCGTGGTTCTTTACCTCGTTATCGTTATGATAAATTAATATATTTATCTTGAAAATGTTATTTACCAATATCAATAAACTTTATTTTGTTTTTTATTTTTCTTAAGGCTTTATTTTTATATCATTTTTTTTTGTAAAGTTATTAAACAATTAATCTATCTCTTACTTTCAAAGTAAATGTTTTTATAAACTAAATAACTTAGTAAATTATTTTATCTCAAATATTGGTTATTAGAGGGTCTAAAATAAAATATAGGAAGTAAATAATTGTTAATAAGATACCAATGTTAATATATGGTGATTCTACTGGCCGAGCACCAATTCATGTTAATAAGATTACTGTTATTAAATATATTCAGAATATTATTTGACTAATAGGGTAGAATGATAAACCTTTAAATTTTATTTTCATTGAAAAAGGTAAAATTATTAAAATTAAGATAGAAAAAAATAATGCTATTACACCCCCTAATTTATTAGGGATAGATCGTAAAATTGCATAAGCAAATAAAAAGTATCATTCTGGTTGAATATGAACTGGTGTGACTATAGGATTAGCTGGTGTAAAGTTATCAGGATCCGATAATAAGTATGGTGATACTAAGTTTATTATAATTAACCCTGTTATGATTAATATTACACCTATAATATCTTTAATACTAAAATAAGGATGAAAAGGAATTTTATCCACATTAGAGTTTAATCCAATTGGATTATTTGATCCAGTTAAATGAAGAAAGAAAATATGAATAATAGTTAATATTGCAATAATGAAAGGTAAAGTAAAATGTAATCTGAAAAATCGTCTTAATGTAGCATTATCAACTGCGAATCCCCCCCATAATCAATTAACTAATAATGACCCGATATAAGGGATTGCTGAAAGTAAATTAGTAATTACTGTGGCCCCCCAGAATGACATTTGACCTCAAGGTAGTACATACCCTAAAAATGCTGTTGCTATAACTATTAATATAATAACAACACCAATAATTCATGTTTTTGTATATTTATAAGATCCATAATATATACCCCGTCCTGTATGAATAAAAATACAAATAAAAAATAATGATGCGCCATTTGAGTGTAAGGTTCGCATTAGTCAACCATAATTTACATCTCGCGTGATATGTCTTACTGTATTAAATGCTAATTCAATATTTCCTGAATAATGTATAGATAATAAAATTCCTGTAACAATTTGAATAACTAAGCATATTCCTAATAGAACACCAAAGTTTCATCATGCCGATAAATTAATTGGTGCAGGTAAGTCAATAATTGAATTATTAACAATTTTAATTAATTCATTTCTTTTTCGTATAGGTTTATTCATACTTAATTAATTTAATTAATGTTTCGTAGTGGTCCCTTATAATGTTTAACTATTTTAGTAACTGAAATCATAGTTAAAAGAAGGTAAAGAACTATTAAGATAGTTAATAATATTGATTTGTCATTATAAATTTTTATAAGTGATAAATCAGATATTGTAAATTTATTTAATGTTAATTCTTCTTTAATTTGTTGTTGTATTATTATGTCATCAAAAATAATTAATATAATAATCAATATAAATATTATATTTAATTTAATTTTAAATTTTTCATTTGAAGCAATTCTTCTTATATAAGTAAATAAAATTAATAACCCCCCAATTATTATTAAAAATGTAATTATAATAAATCAAGATGATTGTGTAATTGTATTTATATAAAAAATTGTTATTAGGGTTTGTGAAATTAATATAAACCCTAATGATATAGGGTTATTTAAAATTGGAATAATAGATGAAATTACAATTATAATTTTAATAAAAAAAAATTTTATATCAGTTAATAGTTTATTAAAAATTTAAGTTTTGGGAATTTAAGATGTATAATTTATACTTTACTGATATTTAAAAAGCTAAGCTTAAGTTTGATTTACAAAATCAATATTTTAATTAAATTATTTAAACTCATGAATTTTCAATTTCTGATTTATATTTTTTTTATAAGATTATTTTCTTTAATATTAGTTCGTAAGCATATTTTATTATGTTTAATTAGACTTGAATTTTTAGTTTTAACTCTTTTACTTTTAACTATAATTTATTGTTTAATATATAGATACAATTTTTATATTTATTTAATTATAATAACTTTTTATGTTTGTGAGGGTGTCTTAGGACTAAGAGTTTTAGTATATATAATTCGTTCCCATGGAAATGACTATTTAATAAGTATATTCTTATGATAAAGCTATATGGGTATATTTTGCTTATAACCCCTTTAATTTTTTTAAGTGTCAATTGAAATTTATTTCAAATTAGTTTTTTATTAATTTTAATAATTTTTATTAGTTATTCTAAGTTTTCTTTTTTTTCCTCTATTTCATATGGTTACGGAATTGATTACTATTCCTATGGGTTAATTATTTTAAGTATCTTAATTATTTCTTTGATAATTATCTCTAGAAACTTAATTAAATCTACATTTTTTTCTTTGGAATTTTTATTTACAAATTTAATTTTATGTTTGAGTCTAATTATAATTTTTTCATCCTTAAATATGTTAATTATATATATAATATTTGAATTTAGTTTAATTCCTTTATTAGTTTTAATTTATATTTGAGGCTATCAACCTGAACGTTTAATTTCTGGTTTATATTTATTTATATATACATTATTTGCCTCCCTTCCTTTTCTGTTAGTATTAATAAATACTTATATAACACAAATAAGATTTTATTTTGATTTGTATTTTAGATTATTGGGGGGATTTCTTAATCATTTATTTTTAGTATTTGCTTTTATAGTTAAACTACCTATATTTATAGTTCATTTCTGGCTTCCAAAGGCTCATGTTCAGGCCCCTGTTTCTGGTTCAATAATTTTAGCAGGGCTAATATTAAAAATTGGTGGTTATGGTTTTATTCGTTTTATGTTTATTTTTGAAAATTCTTTTTTAAAATATAGTTTTATTTGATTTTCTTTTGCGATTATAGGATGTATCTTAGTTAGATTAATTTGTTTAATTCAAGGTGATTTAAAGAGACTAATTGCTTATTCTTCTGTGGCTCATATATCTATATGTATAATTGGAATTATTTCCATAAGAAAGTGAGGTATTTGAGGTTCTTATTTGATAATAATTTCTCATGGTTTGTGTTCTTCTGGTTTATTTTGCTTAGCAAATTTTTCTTATGAACGTTTTGGAAGTCGTAGCTTTTATTTAAATAAAGGTTTAATTAATTTAATACCTAGAATGTCTTTTATTTGATTTATTTTTTGTGCCTTTAATATAAGATGTCCCCCCAGATTGAATTTTTTAAGAGAAGTATTTATTATTAATAGAATAATAATATATTGATATAATTCTTTTTTATACTTTTTATTTATTTCTTTTTTTTCTGCTTGTTTTAGATACTATTTATATAGTTTTATTCAACATGGGGTCCCTCATTTTTTATACTCATATATGACGGGATCTGTTCGAGAGTTTTTATTAATAATTATTCATTTAATTCCTTTATTTTTAATCATTTTAATTCTAAATTTTATGTATTTTTATTTAAGTAGTTTATTAAAAATAAAGATTTGTGGAATCTTAGATTCTGTTAAGACTTAAGTTTGCAAAAATTTAATTTTTATTTATATTGATTCTTAATTATATTTTTTTTTTTTTTTTTTTTTTTTTTTTTTTTTCTATACTATTTTTGATTTATGATTATTGTTTATTTTTAGAATGAAATATTTTTCAGATTAATTCTTTTTTAATTTCTTATTTATTAGTTTTTGACTGAATTTCTATAATTTTTATTTCTGTTGTTTTATTAATTTCTTCACTAGTAATTTTATATAGATCTGATTATATAGGTTTATATTTCTATTCTAGAAATCGTTTTTTATTTTTAGTTATTATATTTGTTTTTAGAATATTATTAATAATTTTAAGCCCTAATCTTTTAAGTATTTTACTTGGTTGGGATGGTTTAGGGTTAGTTTCTTATTGTCTAGTAATTTATTATAATTCTATAAAGAGTTATCTTGCAGGTATAATTACTTGTTTAATTAATCGTTTAGGTGATATTGGTCTATTAATTTCTTTATGTTGATTAATATCATATGGTAGTTGACATTTTATATTTTATTTAGATTTATATAATTCTTATATTTTTTATTTAATTATTATTTCTTCTTTTACTAAAAGAGCTCAAATTCCTTTTTCTTCTTGACTTCCAGCTGCTATAGCAGCTCCTACGCCTGTTTCTTCACTAGTTCATTCTTCAACGTTAGTAACAGCTGGTGTTTATTTATTAATTCGGTTTTTTAATCAATTTAATTTTTTAAATTATTATTTTTTATTTTTAAGTATATTAACTATATTTATATCTTCTTTTTGTGCAAATTATGAATTTGATTTAAAAAAGATTATTGCTTTATCAACTTTAAGTCAATTAGGTTTAATAATGAGATCATTATTTTTAGGTCTAGTAAATTTAGCTTTTTTTCATCTTATTATTCACGCTATTTTTAAATCTTTACTATTTTTATGTGCGGGAATTTTAATTTTTCATATAAATGATAATCAGGATATCCGTATGATGGGCTCACTATCAAAGTTTATACCTTACACTTGTTCTTGTTTTAATATTTCAAGAATAGCATTGTGTGGATTTCCTTTTCTTTCAGGGTTTTACTCAAAGGATTTAATTTTAGAATCAATAAATATAAATATAACAAATTTATTTGTTTATTTATTATTTTATATTTGTTTAGGATTAACTTCTTGTTATAGAATTCGTTTATTTTATTATTCTTTTATTATAAAATATTCTGGTTTTTCCATTTCATTATTTTCTGAAGATTTAAATTTCATGAAGTTTAGAATTTTTATTCTTACTTTTTTTTCTGTTTTACTGGGGTGTGGCTTTATATGAGTAATAATAATTGAATTTTATTTTGTAATATTACCATTTTATATTAAAATAATAACTTTAATTTTTGTTATTTTTGGTTTATATTTAGGTTCTGAATTAACTTTAATAAATAGTTATTTTATAACTATGGGTTATTATTTTTTTACTAACATGTGATTTATAATAAGTTATTTTAATTATTTATATAGTATTTGTTACTCTTTTTCTTATAACTATAGTTATAGATTAAATTGGGGTGAATTTTACGGCCCTATAGGAATTTATTATTATTTTTCTATAGTTTCCTTTTATTTTCAAAATTATATATTTAGAAATATGAAGATATTTTTTATATCATTTATTATTTGATTTTTTTTATTTTTATAAATTTCTATAGCTTATTAGAGCATTGTATTGAAGTTACAAGGGTGAAATATTTTTCTTGAAATAAATTCATAAGAATTAAATTCTTTTTTTTTAATGAAAATAAAATGTTTTATTTAAACTACATGAATAAGAGGTAAACAAATTTATTTGCTTTGAAAATTAGTTAGCAGCTATTTTCTTAAATCCTCTATTAATTGGAATTTTAATTCATTAACTTTATTAACAATAAAGTACCTCTATTTTGGTTTCAATTAAAACATGAGACTTAATCTTATTTTTAGGTCGAAACTAAATGTAATTATTTTTTACTTCTTTGTTATAGATTAGTTCTTAGAACACCTTCTGAATGCAAATCAGATATTATATTTAAATATAATCCAATTACTTAGTTCAGTTTAGTATTCCATACTTTCATTCATGGTATAATCCTATAATTAGAATAATAATAAATAATGATCTTGTTACTATTCAAGTATATATAGTTCTTGTTTTTAATGTTAATGTTATAGGTAAGATGATAATAATTTCAATATCAAAAATTAAAAAAATAACTGCAATAAGAAAAAAGTGAATTGAAAATGGTAGTCGTTTTATAGTTAAGGGATTAAATCCACACTCAAATGGTGTAGATTTTTGTGAATCTGAAATGGGTTTTTTTCTTATTATATTAATTAATATTACAATAATAAATGAAATTAAAATGATTATAATTAATCTAATTATTGTTAAGTATATTATTTATTTTAAAATTTTAAACTTTTAAGTTGGAAGCTTAATATACTTTTTATATTAAATAAATTACCCCCCTCATCAGTAAATTGAAACATATAAGAATAATCATACTACATCTACAAAGTGTCAATATCAAGCTGATGCTTCAAATCCTACATGGTGTTTACAAGAAAAGTGTAAGTTCAAAATTCGTAATATTGAAATTGCAATAAAGATTGTACCAATAATTACATGTAATCCATGAAATCCTGTTGCTAAAAAAAATGTAGCCCCGTATACTGAATCAGCAATAGAAAATGGTGCTTCAATATACTCATATAGCTGAAGCATAGAAAAGTATATTCCAAGAATTACAGTTAAAATTATGGATTGTATACTTTGTGAATGATTATTATTAATAATAGCATTATGAGCTCATGTAATTGTAATACCTGAACTCAATAAAATTATAGTATTTAATAATGGAATATTTATTGGATTAAATCTGATAATTCCTATGGGTGGTCATTTTAACCCAATTTCTATTCTCGGTGATAATCTTCTATGAAAAAATGCTCAAAAAAATCTTAAAAAGAATAGTACTTCAGATGTAATAAATATTATTATACCAATTTTTATTGTTAATGTTACTTTAATTGTATGAAGACCTTTAAATGATGATTCTCGAACTACATCTCGCCACCATTGAATTATAGTTAGTAGAATAATTATTATTCCTGTTAATATTAATCTTATTCTTAATTTATGAAATCATATTACTAGTCCTGAAGTTAATGTTAATAATCCTACTGACCCGGATAATGGTCAAGGTCTTTTATCTACTAAGTGAAATGGATGATTATTCATTTTTAAATTTCTCTAGAATACAACGTAGTTAAAGTTATGAAAACATATGACTGAATTACTGCTACTGCAAGTTCAAATATTATTAGAAATAAAAAAATTATTAATGTTGAAATTAAAATTAAGGTTGATGTTGTATTATTTCCTAACAATGATATTAATAAATGTCCTGCAATTATATTAGCAGTTAATCGCACTGCTAACGACCCTGGTCGAATTAAATTTCTAATTGTTTCAATAATAACTATAAATGGTATTAAAATATATGGGGTACCTACAGGTACTAAATGATTAAATATTATTTTAGTTTTATTAATTCATCCAAATAATATAAATCCTATTCATATAGGTAATGCAATTGTTAGTGAAAATACTAAATGTGCTGATGAAGTAAATACATAAGGTACTAATCCTATTAAATTATTAATTAGAATTAATATAAATAATCTAATTATAATTAATGTTATTCCTTTATATGGTATTAATATAAATATTTCTTTTTTTAAAGACTCAATTATTGAGTTAAATATAATTATAATTTTATTTTTTATAAACCATATTTTATATGGTATTAAGATAATTAAAATTAATGATCTTAATCAATTTATTGATAATGATCCTGTAGTTGGGTCAAATACCGAAAATAAGTTATTTATCATGTTCAATTTATTATTTTTTTATTAATTTTAATATCTTTATTAATTTGATTTGAATAATTAAAATATATAATATTGATTGATATAATTATTGTTAAGATAAATATTATAGATAGGTACACTCATAATATTGGTGATATTTGTGGCAAAAAGATTACTTAGTTAAGTATTTTTAAATTGACAATTTAATGTTTTTTTAAACTAAATCTTTCCCATTAAGAGTATTCGCTAATTTACTATTTTTGATTTAAGAGATCAATTCTTGCATTTAAGAATCTTAATGAAAAGTTTTTAATTCATTTAATGAATGCTTCAGAATTCACTCTTTCTAATATAATTGGTATAAATCTATGATTTGCCCCACAAATTTCTGAGCATTGACCATAAAATAATCCTGGTCGATTTGCTATAAAGTTTCCTTGGTTAATTCGTCCTGGTGATGAATCTACTTTAATACCTAAAGTTGGTATTGCTCACGAGTGAATAACATCTGTAGATGTTATTAATATTCGAGTTTGAGTTTTGTACGGAATTACAAGTTTATTGTCTGTTTCTAGAACTCGAAATTCTCTTTCATTAATTTCTATAGTTGGCTTTATGTAAGAGTCAAATTCAATTTTTTTAAAGTCTGAATATTCATATGATCAATATCATTGATGACCTACTGTTTTAATAGTTAATATAGGTTTATTTGTTTCTTCAATTATATACAATGCTTGAATAGAGGGTATAGCAATAAAAATTAATATAATTGCTGGAATAATAGTCCAAATTAATTCAATCATTTGATTTTCTATTAGTATTCGGTTATTAAATCTTTTAATTGTTAATGATATCAATATATACCCAACTATTACTGTAATAATGGCAATAATTATTATTGTATGATCATGGAAAAAAATTAATTGTTCTATTACAGGAGAATTTGCGTCTTGGAAATTTCAATTAGATCATGATGCAATTTCTAGAAAAATAATAATATTTATATATAAATCTTAAATTTATTGCACTATTCTGCCATACTAGAATTTCACAATTAATGGTAGTTCACTGTAAGAATGTTCTTCTGGAGGAGTACTTTGTAATCATTCAATAGATGTTTGGTTATAAATAGATGTTAAGCATAGTCGCTTAGATATTATTCTTTCTCATATAATAAATATTATTAATAGAATTCTGATTAATGATATTAATCTACCTAATGATGAAATTAAATTTCATGATATGAATGCATCAGGGTAATCTGAATATCGTCGTGGAAATCCAGCTAGTCCTAAAAAATGTTGAGGGAAAAATGTTAAATTTACACCAATGAATATCAGTGAAAATTGAATTTTTAATCATTTTTGATTTATTGATAAACCTGTAAATAGTGGATATCACTGAACAAATCCTGCTATGATAGCAAATACTGCCCCTATAGATAGGACGTAGTGAAAGTGAGCCACTACATAGTATGTATCGTGGAGAGCTATATCAATAGATGAATTAGATAATATAATACCTGTTAAACCTCCTATTGTGAATAAAAATACAAATCCATATGATCATAATAGTGAAACAGATTTTTTAATGATAATTCCATATATAGTTGCTAGCCAACTAAAAATTTTAATACCAGTTGGTACTGCAATAATTATAGTGGCTGAGGTAAAATATGCTCGTGTATCTACGTCCATCCCTACTGTAAATATATGATGTGCTCATACTACAAAGCCTAATAATCCAATTGATGCTATAGCATAAACTATCCCAATGTATCCAAATGCCTCAATTTTTCCTCTTTCTTGAGTCACAATATGTGAAATTAACCCAAATCCTGGTAGAATAAGAATGTAAACTTCAGGGTGACCAAAGAATCAAAATAGATGCTGGTATAAAATAGGGTCTCCTCCACCTGCAGGGTCAAAAAATGATGTATTAAGATTTCGATCGGTTAATAACATAGTAATAGCTCCAGCTAAAACTGGTAATGATAGTAAAAGTAAAATTGCGGTAATAAGTACTGATCATACGAATAATGAAATTTGATCTATCTTTATTCCTATTGGACGTATATTAACAATTGTTGTGATAAAATTTACGGCCCCTAAAATTGAGGAAATACCCGCTAAATGTAATGAAAAAATTGCTAAATCAACACTAGCACCTGAATGTGCAATATTAGACGATAGAGGGGGATAAACAGTTCATCCTGTTCCAGCACCTATTTCAATTATTGAACTCATTGTTAATAGTGTTAGTGACGGTGGTAACAATCAAAATCTTATATTATTTATTCGAGGGAATGCTATGTCGGGTGCCCCAATTATCAATGGTACAAGTCAATTTCCGAATCCACCAATTATAATAGGTATAACTATAAAAAAAATTATAATAAATGCATGAGCTGTAACTACAACATTGTAAATTTGGTCATTTCCTAAAAATGGCCCTGGTTGTGTAAGTTCAATTCGAATTAAAATTCTTATTATTATTCCCAATAGTCCTGCTCAAATTCCTAAAATAAAATATATTGTTCCGATATCTTTATGATTAGTAGAAAATAACCATTTATTCATTAAATTAAGATGTCTGATTTAAGTAGTAAATTGTAAGTTTATTTAAGAATTTAATTATTCTCTTAATAAATATTTAGTTATGGTTTTATAGTTTATGTTTAAAATATTAAATTGCAAGTTTAAAGAAGGTAATATCCTAAGACTTACCTTTAGAATAATTTCAACTTTGAAGGTTAATAGTTTACTTAACTTAAAGTCTTAAAAGGACTAGTTAAGTAATTTTATTAAAAGAATTATAGGAATCAATCTAAGATTAATAATTAATATTATTGTTCTTGAATAGTTCATATTAAAAATGGTAATTTTTAATCTAATCGATCTATTCATTATAGAGATGAATGTTATTCGAAGATATACTATTATTATAATTAGCGAGGTTAAGATTATAATTGATAATGTTAAATACATCTTTGTATTAATTATTGCTTGCAAAACTATATATTTAATTGAAAATCCTACTAATGGAGGTATTCCACCTATTGATAATATAATCATTCAAATTAAAATATTTCTTCTTATTTTATTGTTAGTTAAAATAATTTGATTAATATAAATAACCCTAAAATTAATTATTAATGTAGTTATTATTAATAATAAAATTGAATATATAAAAAAATATACTGCTCATATTAAATTAAGTTTAATAATAATTAATACAAAAGACATATTTATGATTGATGAATAGGTTAGTAATTTTTTAACTGAATTTTGATTAATACTTATAATGGAGGATATAAAAGCATTTAAGCAAATTAATAAAATTATAGATGATAATATGTAAGATATAATTGTAATTGGTGCTACTTTATTAATTGTTAATATAATAAATATAATTTGAGGTGTTATTCCTTCAACTACAGTTAAAACTCAATTGTGAAATGGAGCTACCCCTATTTTAATTAATAATGAGGATTTTACTAAATAATCATAATTATACTCTCCTTTTATAATTATGATTATTATACCTAATATTAATAATGAGGATCTCACTCTTTGTACAATGAAATATTTAATAGTTGATTCAGCTGTAATAATTAAATTAGATGTTATTATTGGAATAAATGATATTATTGAAATTTCTAAACCACATCAAATTAAAATCCAGTTATTTGAGCTAATTGAAATTAGCAGCCCAATTATAAATGTAATTATAAATAAGATTTTTCTCAAATTAATTTTAATTAAAAAGAAGAATTATTAGTTCTATACTCAGGGTATGAACCTAAAAGCTTAATTTAGCTTATCTTTTTGTAAGAAGGTGTATTGATGCACGTAAAATTTTGATTTTTAAAGTTGAGTTTAATTCTCAGTCTTACAATAAGAGTAAACTTAAATATTACTTAATTTATTATATCATAATAATCCTTTAATCAGGCATCTTATT